AAATGTGGAGGAAAGTAGGACAAATGGCCGATACTACTGGAAGGATTCCTCTTTGGATAATAGGTACTGTAGCTGGTATTCTTGTGATCGGTTTAATCGGTATTTTCTTTTATGGTTCATATTCCGGATTAGGTTCATCCCTGTAATAATCGGATGAGCTGAGTTGTAGACATGAAAGCATAAGAACTCAAAGGGACCTACCCCCTCTTTCCTTGTCTGATTCGAGGGGGATCCCGTTGAGTTCTTAATAATCATAATATTTTTTTTATAGATGTTTCAAAAACCTCCACTTTTTCTGATGATGTTTTTGAAAAATTAACTTCGTTAATTAATTCAGAACATCTGTTACTCAATAGTATCTGTCATTACTTAAAACAAAGAAGGAATCACTCGATTTACCTTTACCCTTTTTGGATGATTCACAATTATATATAATATTTCTGTCGATCAGATATTATGCAAACCCTTTTTATACTAATAGAATAGTACTTACTCTATTTAATCTAATATAATAAAACTTTCCATTTTTTTTTTATAAGTTCGTTGAAATTGAATAAGTTCTATTTGCTCAATAAATTTACCTCTATTTATTTTGTCCACTACCACTATTTACGCAATAAATTTTTAAAGGGTTATGTTATAATAAACCTATAAAAAAAAATTAAACTACAAATAGAAATTTTTTACGAACGGGATCGAGAATCATTATTAATTCGACACAAGAAAGGGTTGTGGAAAATTCCGTTTCTTGTGTCAAGGACTAGGAGACGAACAATCCCCCTTAAAATCCTTTGTTCCTCTCATTTATACTTTGGTTTATATTCTCCGCTTATTTATCTTTTGTTTTGATTCTATTCAAATATAAAACTATTGATTCATTCGATATCATACCGTTTCCATTTTGATTGAAAAAACAAATAAATAAAGAAGAGTTAAGTAAAATCAAACAGTCTTCTTCATAATATACATACTATGACCAGTAATGCGGTAGTAAGTAATTCCCGAAATCCGGTAGAAAAAGAATATAAACAAGCAAAATTTTTTTGATCATACATAATTACCTAACATAATTGCCAACAAAAATTTTGTTCTTTTTAGAGCTTGATGTTGATAAATCCGCAGATCTAGAAATTCATTTCGGACAATTGAACCTTCTCAAACTGTTTCTTTTTAAGAACCAAAAAGATTTGTGCCAAAATAACAGATGCCAAGAAGAGCAAAAGACCTTGGACACGTAATGGATCTTGAAGTACTATTTCCGCATCCCCCTGACCAAATCCACCCACATTAGGATTACTCGTTAATGGTTGATCAAGTTTGATGGATTCGCCCTCTGAAACAAGAAGTTCCGGTCCTGGAGGGATAATATTAACCACTTGACGTCCATCCGATGCATCCGCTATGGTTATTTCGTAACCCCCCTTTTCTTTTCGTATGATTTTGCTTACTATACCTGCTGCTGTAGCATTATAAACATTATTGTTACTCTTGCTCCCGTCGGGATAAATCTGACCCCTTCCTCTGTTCCCGCCTACATATATGGGATATTTTAAGAAGTGAACATCTTTCTTAGTAGCGGGGTCCGGGGAAAGAATAGGAAAGGTGATTTCACTATATTTCTGACCAGGAACAGGACCTATCACAAGAATATTTTTTTTAGTGGGGCGATAGCTCTGAAAAGACAGATTTCCTATCTTTTCTTTAATCTCGGGCGAAATACGATCGGGAGGGGCTAATTCAAACCCCTCGGGTAAAATAAGAACAGCCCCTACATTCAAAGCTCCTTTTTTACCATTAGCAAGAACTTGTTTCAGTTGCAGATCATAAGGAATTCGAACAACTGCTTCAAATACAGTATCAGGAAGTACCGCTTGTGGAACCTCGATATCCACGGGTTTATTAGCTAAATGGCAATTGGCACATACAATGCGGCCAGTCGCTTCTCGTGGATTTTCATAACCCTGCTGTGCAAAAATGGGATATGCATTTGAAAGGGGGGCCTGGGTTATTATATATATCATGAGCGATATGGAAATGGATCGAGTAATCTCTTTCTTTATCCAAGAAAAGTTATTTTTAGTTTGCATGGTCCAATCATTGATCCCGAAAATTTCTACAATAAAATTAGGTAGGTCACTAGTATAGTTCCCTATCTATAATTTTGCTATTTACTTAAATAATTTTACTGGAATATTGGAGGAATCCCTTGTATGGGTAGAAAGAATAAGTACAATTTTTAATGTTTTGCTTATGTACAAAGTAACAAATAATATAATTTGATCGTTTGATCATTTTTCAGTCATTCATTGAATGATAAATCACTACAAGTGAAGGAGATACACGATTTAAATAACGAAAGATCAAATATTTTAAAATTGTATCTAAAATGACTGGAAAGGTAGAAACAAGACCGGATATAATTTGATCATTATGAGCAAATCCAAAATCTTTGTAGACAGAACCAATCATTAATTCCCAACCGTGGGGCGAATGGAATCCTATACATAAATCAGTTAATAAAAGAATAGAAAAAGCTTTTATTGTGTCGCTTAAGTTATATAGGAATTCTTGAACCCAAGAGTTAAGAATAACAAGTTCTTCATTACCTAGAATAGAATAACCACTTAGAATAACGAAACAGATTATATTTGTCGAGAAGTGTAAAATTGTATGGATGCGATCCTTGTTGTGCATCTTGATCAATTCGATCGTTTCTTTGTAGATTTCGATGCGAGGACTTTGTAAATGTGTTTCCGGGTATTCCTTTATCATTTCGTCCAAACGTAGGAGTTCCTCTAAGTCTATGAATTTTTTTAGAATACTCTTTTCTTGAATATCATTCAAAAAAATTTCGGATTGCCTAGTATTCCACCAATTAGTAACCAAAGATTCCAGACTTTTATTAAATGAGAGAGAGATCCACCAAGGCAAAAATACTATAGATGCAAGATATAGAAGGAAAATGAATACTTTCTTTTTTTCCATTTTTTCGTCTGTGATTTTTTTTTTTAATGAACGCACCTCATTCGTCGACTATATACGATACTAATATTTCTATCAAGCATAAGTTCTCTTACAAGTCATCGAGCCCATGAATCTATTTCCGGGTTTTTATTTTACAGTGGTTAGTCCTTGAATTTAGAAAGAATACAGAAATAGAATAAAAAAGAGCCCACTTAAAATTAATAGTAGTCGGATTTTGAGACGAAAGAACTCCCGTTCTATCAAAATAAAAAATATTTCTAAAAAAAAAAAAAAATTGTGGACACAAACAATTTAGTTTTAGATTTTAGAATTGTTTCGTATACGTTTTCTTTGGCTCGAATAAGCGTTCTAAGTTATGCTATAGAAAAAAAGGAGGATTCTTGAGTTTTTTCTCTCTTGCAAAGTATTCATTCTTCAGTTCCTTTTTTCAAAATACTTCAATTGGTACACGCAAGAAATAGGCCAATTCAGCAGCTTTTTGCTCAATCTCTCGTGGAGTCAAATTCTCATCAGTACGAGTCAAGGGAATGGCCCCTTGGCCTTTGATTTCCATATAAAGGACACGCCGAGCATAAATACCCTCTTTAATTTCTATTCTGATGGACTGAATGTCTTTCATAAGGAATCGGAGGAATATGCGACGATTTTTTCCAGGGAATCCCCAACGAAAAATACACACTATGCCCTCTTTTATATCGAATCGATCATAACCACTACCTACATTCCACGAAATTGTACACCACAAATAGGAGCTAATAAAAAGACCTGCGATCCCATAGAAAGACATCACGATCCCTTGTGGAAAAAAAATTATTTGCTGAGAAGGAAATAAAGATATAAAATTCCTACCAAAATAACTGGACGTTCCAACCAATAAAAACCCTAATGAACCTAAAAAAAGAATAAAGGCCCAGCAGAAATTACTTGTTTTTCGAGACCCCGCTATAAGTTCTATCCATATACGTTCTGATCGCCAACTCATACTATAACTAGACCTAGTTGCATTTTATTGGAATTGGGAGAATAACAAAAATAAATTTTATTTTTTTTTTTGTTTCCGAAGTAACTCTCATCAACCAGCACTATTATGATGTGAACCTTTAGGGGTAATTCATCGAATTTCTTAGATCCCAACTAAAATAATAACATCCTTTTCATATTCATATGATTTCCTAATACATATAGATATATTGACTTTACATTTCAGAAATTCTCCCCGATCCCGTGAAAATAGTTATAATTCATTTAACCATATATCATATTTACACATACATAAGAGCTTATGCCCGAAGGACGACACATGTTAGACCATATTCTACTAAATAGATATCCGTGTTATGATCCAAGTAAGTCTTGAAAAAAAAAAAAAAGATAAGATTTGTCCTTATCGTATCTAAAAAATCTTGTTTTTTTGAACATAAAGAGATAAAGAAGCCATTGCAATTGCCGGAAATACTAAGCCCACTAAAGGCACAAAAATTGAGGGGAAGCTGTTGAGAGTTATCATAAAATGGGTACCTCGATTTAATATTTGTATCTGTTATTTATTGTTTTATATTAATATTTTAACCTTATCCTTATATTGTTATAAAGATATCTTATAATTCATATATAATTTTTATATTATACTAAGTATACCTAAGTGAGTATATATACTTAATAGGGAGTATATAAGTATATGTTTTAATAAATATATATTAATTAATATATTAATTAATAAATACAATAAATAATAAAATACAATAAATAATAAAATACAATAAATATGTAAATAAATGGACCTATTCATCTTTCTACATGTTTCTACATGAAATATATGTATGATAATCCACCCTTTATTCGTATTATTAGTTATTATCTTGTTCTTGTCTTATAAATTTAAGAATTGAATAAGTAAAGGATTTCTTACAAATTCCCAAAGAATTCGCCATAATACGATACAACAAAAAGGATTCTTAGTGGGGGATGATTTTCGGGAGATATAGAAAGATGCAAGACCTTGTTAACTAATTTAA